CCTCTCTTTCCGTTTCCGTTGCTGATCGTTGCTGATTTGGTATTTTTTTCTTTTGAACTCTTTGGTTGTTTGATTTTTTATTTATATTTTCATTTATATTTATATAGTTAAAGATATAAAATAGATAAAATACTCAAAATATTTAAAAATACAATACAAGCAAGAAAACCACAAAATACATTTTTTATTCTTCACGTCCTGGATTACGTCCTGGATCATTAGATAGGAATCCGAATATGAAAAGAGAAACGAAGAATATCACTACCGTGTAAACAAATAGTTTTAGAGTAAGCATTATAAAATCTCCAAGATAATTAAAAAAACGACAAAGAAAGAGAATAGATTCTCTTATATTAAAGATTTTGTTCCTTTTAATACTAAGTTTCTAAAAAATGAATCGATTTTTAGGTATATATGAGTTTGGGAATTGTAATAAGAATCGAGCTTTTTATTACTATTACAAAAAATCCTCTTTCATATCTGCAATATAGGTATTATGTTGGTGATGGGCTCAAATCTAATAATAGAATTCGAATTTTTCAATTGAAAAACATAGATGAGGATATGATCCGTATTTTTTTGAGTATATACTCAAAAATTTCAATATTGGAATCGAGAATTCACACTGTAAAACTTATCTGATCTTTTAAATTATTAAAATGTTCGCATTTTCGTTTTCTAAAAAATTCTGAATTTTTTTAAGACATTACTCAAATTAAAGATCTCATCGAAAACTTACAGCAGCTTGCCAAACAAAAGCTAAGAGAAAAAAGAGTAAAGGTATTATTGGCATAATATCTACAATTGGATTCAAGAAAGCGTAAGCTTCGGGCAATTTCGCCGAGAAAAAACTACTTGAATAAAGGACGGAGTGAATACAAATACAGACAAAACTAAAGATATTAAGCATAATAAACATTTTGTTCTTTAAGAAAATAAAAATTATTTTTGCTTTTTTGAATTAGAATTTGATTTATTATTGTATTTTTTATTATATATATTAAAAAATAAAAAAATACAATAATAAATCAAATAAATTAATATTATATGAATAAAACTAAAAAAATGAATCAAATAAGATAAAACCTGCCAAAATCCTTCTTTGATTTGAACTTATCTAGTTCAAAATCTTTTATTCTGAAATAGAATAAATCATACTTCTATACAATATCTTAATTGAATTTTATGTAATGATCAATAAATTTAGTTTTATGCTATGTATATATACATACGCATATAAAAAACCTAGCAACAATTTTTTCTATAGAAATTTAGGAACTGGTGGAATTGACGAACAATCAATATCAATAATAGTGTTTATTAGTGTCAAATCGAAAATGGGGCGTGGCCAAGTGGTAAGGCAACGGGTTTTGGTCCCGCTATTCGGAGGTTCGAATCCTTCCGTCCCAGAGTATATGCATTCCTGATGTATATCAATGTATATCATATTTGAATACAAATTTTATATCAAAATCGTCTCTAATCGAAATCTACTTTCTTTCGAAGATGTAGATTTTTTCTTTTTAATGGAATCATTGTGGATTAACGAATTATATATAATAATCTTTTCATATTTATTTTCGAATATTTTTTGAATAAATTCCCATTTTTTTTACTTTACAAATTTTTTATACAATATCGAGTTAATTTAAATTTTTTACGTCTTTTATTTTTTTTTTTATTATATAGAATAATAGAAAAAACCAGACGTAAAAAGGATAAATTATTATATATTATATATCGATTGAATCAATGACTATTCACGATTCCATAATGGAATTAATTACATACTGATCCAAGCTAAAGGAATGTTATGGTAAAACTTCGTTTAAAACGATGTGGTAAAAAGCAACGTGCGACTTGAAAGACATGATTAGATTAGCTGTGGATTCTTACATCCGCCATTTTCCTAGTATATAGAAATCAATATGCTCTTGGCTCGACATCATTTGTTCTGTTTCACTAGAACTTCTTATTTTGGGAACAGGAAAGGGGTTAATGATGTAAATAGTAGATGATGGAGCTCGAGTTTATTCATTTCTCAGGGGCAAGTATCTAAGGTTAGTGAAAATTAATAAGTTAGAACAACTTCGTAAGTCTATTTTTAATAGAAAAATCGATCAAATTTGAGCAAGGTTACAAAAAAAATTGTTGGAATTAGTAAAACTATTTCAATAAAAAGTGTATCCGCGGGAATTAACCCTCTATTTGTTTGTATCATTCTTTCAGAAAAAGATAAAAATGGTATGTTGCTGCCATTTTTTTGAAAAGATTTAAGATTTCCGAAGTAATGTCTAAACCCAATGATTCAAAGAAAATCGAAAAGATCATGGAACAAGTAAATTCCATTTTCAAATTGTCTCATTAATTCTATTAGAATTTGAAAAAAATTCAAAAAAATAGATTATAAAGACGGTCAAGAAAAGGGGGTAGAGACCACTCAATAAATGCAATAGCTAAAGGGTTTATTTTCTTTTTAGTTATTTAAGAATTATCCAATTTGAGTTATGGGGTTAAAAATATGAGGAGTTTTTTCAGAAAGAAAATAAAAAAAAAAACACTTAAGTCATAGTTTCATTGATTTAATAATTTTATTGATTCATTGACATTTCATTTTTATACATATAATTTCAAATTTTCCCGAGCCGTACGAGGATAAAACTTCTTATACGTTTCTAGGGGGGGTACATTATTCATCTATATCTATCCCAATGAGCCGTTTATCGAATCGTTGCAATCGATGTTCGATCCCGAAGAGAGGGAAGAGATCTTAGGAAAGTAGGTTTTTATGACCCAATAAGGAATCAAACCTATTTAAATATTCCTGTTATTCTACATTTCCTTGAACAAGGTGCTCAACCTACAGGAACTGTTCAGGATATTTCAAAAAAGGCAGGTGTTTTTTTGGAACTTAGCTCGAATCAATAAACGAAATTCAATTAATAAAAAAAAAAGGGGGTGCAGATGACTTCTATATAGAAGTCATCTGCACCCCTTTTTTTTTTTATCCCCTCTGCTCTATAGAATATAGAAAAAGCAAATGAATAATAACTAAATTATAAATACATTATCCCTGAAGTGATATTTTTTCATTATTATTATTATTTTTTTTATCATTTATTCTTAATATCTACTCGCTCTTTATTCTTATCAGTTACTAATCCTAGTTATCAGATTTATATACTTTTTGGATAATAAATACATAAGATAGAATATTCAAAATTGAATATTTCTTTTATTTTTCATCCAATGACTATTCATCTATTATATTTTTATGTAAAAACTCTATGGAAAAATGGTGGTTCAATTCTATGTTGTTTAATAGGAAGTTAGGATACAGGTGTGAATTAAATAAATCAATGAATAGTCTCGGTCCTATTGAAAGTACCGGTGTAAGTGAAGAAGACCCAAAAATGTTAATCGATATGAATAAAAAAATTCATAGTTGGAATGAAAATTCTAGTTACAGTTATTTTGATTATTTCGTAGGTGTCAGAAACATCCAGAATTTAATATTTGATAAAACTTTTTTAGTTAGAGATAATAATAGGAATAGTTGTTCCATATATTTAGATATTGAAAATCAAACTTTAGAGATTGATAATGATCAGCCTTTCTTAAGTGAACAGGAAAGTTTTTTTTCTAGCTATATGAATAATGTTTCTAAGAGTGATGACAATCATTACATGGATGATACTAAATATAATTTGAATAATAACATTAATAGTTGCATTGATAGTTATCTTTATTATCAAATCTGTATTGAGAGTTTCATTTTAGGTGATAGTGACAAATACAATGACAGTTCTTTTTATAGTTACATTTTTGGTAAGAGCAGAAATTCTAGTGAAAGCGAGAATTCTAGTTCTAGTATAATAACTAGCACGAATGATACAAATTATCATAATTCTACTTTTGGAGAAAGTTCTAATAATTCCGATGAAACTGAAAAATATAAGCATTTATGGCTTGAATGTGAAAATTGTTATGGGTTAAATTATAAAAAATTTTTAAAATCCAAAATAAATATTTGTGAACACTGTGGACATCATTTGAAAATGAGCAGTTCCGATAGAATCGAACTTTTGATTGATCCGGGTACTTGGAATCCTATGGATGAAGACATGATTTCTCTGGATCCCATTGAATTTCATTCAGAAGAAGAACCTTATAAAGATCGTATTGATTTTTATCAAAGAAAAACAGGATTAACTGAGGCTATTCAAACAGGTACGGGTCAACTAAATGGTATTCCTGTAGCAATTGGAATTATGGATTTTCAGTTTATGGGGGGTAGTATGGGATCCGTAGTAGGTGAGAAAATCACCCGTTTGATAGAATATGCTACCAATCAACTTTTACCTCTTATTTTGGTATGTGCATCTGGAGGAGCACGTATGCAAGAAGGAAGTTTGAGCTTGATGCAAATGGCTAAAATCTCTTCCGCTTTATACGATTATCAAACAAATAAAAAGTTATTTTATGTATCAATCCTTACATCTCCTACTACAGGTGGGGTAACAGCTAGTTTTGGCATGTTGGGGGATATCATTATTGCTGAACCAAATGCTTATATTGCATTTGCGGGTAAAAGAGTAATTGAACAAACATTGAATAAGGCAGTACCCGAAGGTTCGCAAGCGGCTGAATATTTATTTCACAAAGGCTTATTTGATTCAATCGTACCGCGTAATTTTTTAAAGGCAGTTCTGAGTGAGTTATTTCAATTCCATAATTTCTTTCCTTTGACTAAAAATCAAAAATTAAAAAATACAGGATCAAAGTGATAAAAGAATTAAAAAATACTAAGAATAAGAAAAGTCAAAGGGTTTATTATCATACATATGTTTGTTTCTTTTCGAAATAGAAGGTTAAATCAATTAATTTATTTTGTTCTACATATAGAGTCTACATATATATTTAATTATATAATTGACTTAGCTATAATCACTAGAATTCCTATATACTTATACTAAGTATATAGGAATTCTAGTGATTATATACTATACCAAATACAAAATAAATAAATAAGAATAAAAAAAATATATGTATATATAAAAATAATAATAAATATATGTATATATATAAATAATAATATATGTATATATAAGGTACAAATTGTAAATAGAGGTACCCATTTTATGATAAACTTTCCTTCCATTTTGGTTCCTTTAGTGGGTCTAGTATTTCCGGCAATTGCAATGGCTTCTTTATTTCTCCATGTTCAAAAAAACAAGATTTTTTAGATACCGTCAGTAGGGACAAATCTCATATATTTTTTTCGATCTGGAAGCAATTCGATGAATTCATCTCAAAAGTTTCGATTAAAATAGTGCAAAGTTCCTTTGGAACCTTAATTTAATATTTTTATTTAAATAGAATAAAAGAAATTGATTATAATTATAAATAGGATAAAAGAAATTGATTATCATTTTGCGATTAGAACATCTACAGGTATATCTTATAACGGGGTCTCGAAAACTAAGCAATTACTTTTGGGCCTTTATCATTTTATTAGGATCATTAGGATTGTTATCGGTCGCTGTTTTCAGTTATCTTGGTATGGATTTTTTCTTTTTGTCCGAGGAAATTAACGATTTTCCACTTATTCCAGACTTTATTTATTTTCCATTTATTCCGCAAGGGGCTACAATGTGTTTCTATGGAATCGCAGGTTTGTTTATTAGTCTTTATTTGTGGTGCATTATTTTATGGGATGTAGGTGGTGGTTATGATATCTTCGATAAAAAAGAGAAAAAAGTATGTTTTTTTCGTTGGGGATTTCCCGGAAAAAATCGTCGTATTATTCTCGAAATACCTCTGGAAGAAATTCAATCCATCAGAATAATACCAACAGTTCAAAAAGGGGGTATTTTAAATCGTACCCTTACTTATGATATCGTTTATATGGAAACCATAGAACAGGGGTTTATTCCCTTGACTCGCATTGAAGATGATTTGATTCCACCACAAATTGCACATAAAGCTAGCGAAGTATCTAGGTTGTTGGGTGTACCTCTTTTGTACTGACAAGAATTTGAATTCACTATAAATTGTACAAAAAGTTTCAGAATTATCCTATTTATTTACCGATTGAAATATTTTGAAAAAAAAAAAAAGAAACTTTTTTCAAAATATTTCCATTTTTATAGATAAAGCATTATTTGGTTTCCAAATTCGACTATTATATTCATAACCCGAAGTGTTCTTTCGTGTATTCATAAAAAGGAATCTTTTTTTCTTCATTTGAATTGACAGTGAATTCTTTCGATTTCTTATTCGATTTACATATTCTTTCTAAATTAAACAATGCAAGGACTAACTCTCAAATTGCAACGAAAAAAATGAGAGAATATAGATTTATATATATAAGCTCTATGACTTGTAATAGACTTATTCTTGATAGAAAGATTATTATCATATAGAGTTGAGGAATGAGATGAAATTGAGTTCATTAAAGAGGAAAAATGAAAAAAAAGAAAACATTTATTCCCCTTCTATATCTTACATCTATAGTCTTTTTGCCCTGGTGTATTTCTTTCACATTTAAGAAAAGTCTGAAATCTTGGTTTATTAATTGGTGGAATATTAGGCAATCCGAAATTTTCTTGAATGATAGTCAAGAAAAGAATATTCTAAAAAAATTTATTGAATTTGAAGAACTGTTTTTGTTAGATGAAATGCTAAAGGAATGTCCGGAAACACATCTACAAAATCTTCGTACTGAAATCTATAAAGAAACAATCCAGTTAATCAAAACGCATAACGAAGATCATATGAATACAATTTTGCACTTCTATACCAATATAATCTGTTTCTTTATTCTAAGCGGTTATTCTATTCTTGGTAATCAAGAACTTGTTCTTATTAACTCTTGGGTTCGAGAATTTATCTATAATTTAAGTGACACAATAAAAGCTTTTTCTATTCTTCTATTAACTGATTTATGTATAGGATTCCATTCAACCCATGGTTGGGAACTAATGATTGGTTTCGTCTATAAAGATTTTGGATTTGCTCAAAATGATCAAATTATATCTGGTCTTGTTTCAACTTTTCCCGTTATTTTAGATACAATTTTAAAATATTTTATTTTCCGTTATTTAAATCGCGTATCTCCATCACTTGTAGTGATTTATCATTCAATGAATGACTGACTCAAAAAACAATCCACTTATCCAATTTTAATTTCAAGTTTTTTGAGCTAATTTTAGCTAAAAAAAAGATAACCTTTCTTTTTCCCTTCTTTTTAACTTAACTCCCCTTTTAATCATTAATCAAAAAAGGGATTCTTCATCTTGGATAGGGAACTATGTGAGTGACCTACTCAATCTTATTGTAGAAATTTTCAGGATCAAGGATTAGACCATGCAAACTAGAAATGCTTTTTCTTGGATAAAGGAAGAGATTACTCGATCCATTTCCATATCGATCATGATATATATAATAATTCGAGCACCCATTTCAAATGCATATCCAATTTTTGCGCAGCAGGGTTAT